CCCGGTACTTGGGACCCTATGGATGAAGACATGGTCTCTCTGGATCCCATTGGATTTCATTCGGAGGAGGAGCCTTATAAAGATCGGATTGATTCTTATCAAAGAAAGACAGGATTAACTGAGGCTGTTCAAACAGGCATAGGTCAACTAAATGGTATTCCTGTAGCAATTGGGGTTATGGATTTTCAGTTTATGGGGGGTAGTATGGGATCCGTAGTCGGGGAGAAAATCACCCGCTTGATTGAGTACGCTACGAATCAATTTCTACCTCTTATTATAGTGTGCGCTTCGGGGGGAGCGCGCATGCAAGAAGGGAGTTTGAGCCTAATGCAAATGGCTAAAATATCGTCTGCTTTATATGATTATCAATCAAATAAAAAGTTATTGTATGTATCAATCCTTACATCTCCTACTACTGGTGGGGTAACAGCCAGTTTTGGTATGTTGGGAGATATTATTATTGCCGAACCAAATTCCTACATTGCATTTGCGGGTAAAAGAGTAATTGAACAAACATTAAATAAAACAGTACCCGAAGGTTCACAAGCGGCTGAATATTTATTCCAGAAGGGCTTATTCGACCTAATCGTACCGCGTAATCTTTTGAAAAGTGTTCTGAGTGAGTTATTTAAGCTCCACGCCTTCTTTCCTTTGAATTCCAATTCAATCAAGTTTTGGCGACTTAAGATCTAATTGTAGAAAGAATCAAAATCAAAAGTTGCGGATAACTCTGTCTTTATTAAATTCGAAGACAAGAACAAAACACAAAGAAACGAAGAAAAAAATAAATTATCATATGTATCTTTCATGTAGATAGATGAATAAGTTCATTTATTTAGTTCTACATTCCTTGGACTTATTCTATATACTCACTTAGATACTTAATATCTCTAATGAAAAATTTTCAAATTGAATTAATTAATAATAACTACGAATTCATAATAATTACAATTATTAATTATAATTAGTATAAATATAAAATATGATATTAAAAAAAATAAGAACAGGTACAAATAATAAACCGAGGTACCCCATTTTATGACAACTTTCCACTTTCCCTCTATTTTTGTGCCTTTAGTAGGCCTAGTATTTCCGGCAATTGCAATGGCTTCTTTATTTCTTCATGTTCAAAAAAACAAGATTGTTTAGATCTGAGGGGACCCAATCTCATTCGTTTTTTTTTTGAAACTTATACTTGTAGCATAACATAGATATTTATTTCGGAAAAGAAAATAGGGTAGGACATGTGATTTCTGCCGAACATAAAGGAAAAAGCTCTTATGCCTGCAGAAAATGATCTATAGGTAACTCAATTCTAGCCAGTTTCAAATGGATCAGGATCGCTGGATGCCTAAAATGTAAAGTTGGTCGATCTATATGTATATCAATATGTATATTGGGATCATATGAGGGGTATGTTATTATTTTAGATCTAAACAAATTTGATGAATTACCCCTAAAAGTTCCCATTAAACTAGTGCTAGTTCACACCAAACTAGTGCTAGTTAATGAAAGTTCATTCGGAAACAAAAAAAGTAAAGTCAAAATCATTTGGGGTATTTTCTCAATTTCAATAAAATGCAATCGGATGAAGTATGAGTTGGCGATCAGAACATATATGGATAGAACTTATAACGGGGTCTCGAAAACTAAGTAATTTTTGCTGGGCCCTTATCGTTTTTTTAGGTTCATTAGGATTCTTGTTGGTTGGAACTTCCAGTTTTCTTGGTAGAAATTTGATATCTTTTGTTCCGTCTCAGCAAATCATTTTTTTTCCACAGGGGATCGTGATGTCTTTCTACGGGATTGCGGGTCTCTTTATTAGTTCCTATTTGTGGTGCACAATCTCCTGGAATGTAGGTAGTGGTTATGATCGATTTGATAGAAAGGAAGGAATAGTGTGTATTTTTCGTTGGGGATTTCCTGGAAAAAATCGTCGCATATTCCTGCGATTCCTTATAAAAGATATTCAATCCGTTCGAATAGAAGTTAAAGAGGGTATTTTTGCTCGCCCTGTCCTTTATATGGATATCAGAGGCCGGGGGGCTGTTCCGTTGACTCGTACTGATGAGAATTTGACTCCACGAGAAATTGAACAAAAAGCCGCGGAATTGGCCTATTTCTTGCGCGTACCAATTGAAGTATTTTGATTTTGAGAAAGAAAAGGAACTGGGCTGAAGAACGAATGCTTTCTCAGCAGGAGGGAAAAAATACAAGAATCCTGTTTTTTCTATAACTAAGTTTAGGATAAACAGATGCAGATAAACCATATCTTGTAAATTCTTTTTTTTTCAATCGACCTTTTTATCCTTTCATTTGTGTTCTTTACTGCCCAATAAATGGGTTTTCAATGATAACTGGCCTGTTTCTGTCTTGTTTTGCCGCTCATTTTTTTGACCATCACAATATCTTTCTCTCAATTAGTCTATTCTTGACTATGGGGAATCGTTGGAATTTTTTTTTTGAAATATTGGATATTTTCATAGAATAAGGGGTTCTT